GTAATTCAATACACAAATGAATAGATTCTGTTAGGTTAGCTATATGCTGTGTATTATCAACGATTTCCACAGAAGGTGGTAAGATGATGTCTTGAGCAGTTACATATCCAGGACCCTTGACACAAATAGACGCGTCACGACTTCCATACAGATTACTTCTCAATACAATTTCTTTCAAATTCATTAAAATTTCATGTACTGATTCTTGAATACCTACTATGGTAGAGTATTCATGTGGAATTTTTTCAGATTTTGCACGTGTGATACATGTTCCTTCTATTTCTCCAAGCAAAGCTTTTCGCATCGCAATGCCTATTGTATCAGCTTGACCTTTCATAAGTGGAGACAGAATAAAGCGTCCATAATAAAGACGCTTACTGTCTGCTCTTGATTCAACACACTTCCACTTTAGTGTCCGAGTAGATACTCTTATTTTCTCTCGAACCATAGTAATATTATTTGATCAAATCATTGAATTATTTATTTCTCTTGAAATCTCTTCAATGTTTATTTTTACACACGTCTTTTTTTAGGGGGCCTACAGCCATTATGTGGCATAGGGGTTACATCCCGTATGTAACTTAATAGTATACCGCTTCTACGAATAGCTCTTAATGCTGCATCTCTTCCGAGACCAGGGCCTTTTATCATGACTTCTGCTCGTTGCATACCTTGATCCACTACTGTACGAATAGCATTTCCAGCTGCGGTTTGAGCAGCAAATGGTGTCCCTCTTCTTGTACCTTTGAATCCACAAGTACCAGCGGAGGACCAAGAAATTACGCGACCCCGTACATCTGTAACAGTCACAATTGTATTGTTGAAACTTGCTTGAACATGAATAACTCCCTTTGGTATTCTACGTGTACTTTTACGTGAACCAATGCGTCCATTCCTACGTGAACCAATTTTTGGTATGGGTTTTGCCATATTTTATCATCTCATAAATATAAGTCAGAGATATATGGATATATCCATTTCATGTCAAAAGAGATCTCTTTTTTTTTATGTGTATATCGTGGCCTTTCGGGGTCCTTTTCTTTTTAGAAAGATTATCCTTGTCTTTGTTTATGTCTCGGGTTGGAACAAATTACTATAATTCGTCTCCGCCTACGGATCAGTCGACATTTTTCACAAATTTTACGAACGGAGGCCCTTATTTTCATATTTGTCATTCCTTACCTTAATTCTGAATCTACTTATTGGAAGAAAATAAGTTTCTTGAAATTTTGAATTGTATCCTTACAAAAAAAAAGTAATATTCAAATTAAAACGGAAAAACCCTCTAATCATTCGAATCTTTTTTTCGTAGTTTATAAATTATATCCCCTCCGTTTGACTCATAACAACTTACTTCAATTTTTACTCTATCTCACACTAGTATACGTATAAAAATATGTTGAATCCGTCCTGAAACATAACCTAGAATTATAGCCCCATTACCTCGAAACGAACCGGGAACATACTATCGGGAAGTGGTTTATTAGTTTATTAATTAAATCTTCATGATTCCATTTTTGTTCTTTCATTTCAGGTGAAACCCCGTCAAGTATCAACTAATGAAGGAGGAGTGATATGATATTAGAAACCCACCCTTTCCCTTTTTTTTTTTACAAATGGGGAAGTTCTGTATAGAATTCGAATATCATAAAGATTACCATATATAACACAAAATTTCTCCGCCGATTCCTTCTAGTCGAGCCTCTCGGTCTGTCATTATACCCCGAGAAGTAGAAAGAATTACAATCCCCATCCCGCCTAAAATTCTAGGAATTCGTTGATAGTTAGAATAGATTCGTAGACCAGGTCGACTAATCCGTTTTAAATTTAAATTTAAAATAGTTTTAAATGGTCCTTTCCTATTCCTTTTATGTCGTAGGGTTAAAACCAAAAAATCTTTGTTGCTTTTCCGATGTTTCCTCACGTTTTCAATAAAACCTTCTCGTAAAAGTATTTTAACAATGTTTTCGGTGATATTAGTAGATGGTATTCGAACCATTCCTTTTCTATTCATATCAGCATTGCGTATAGAGGTTATTATGTTAGCAATAGTGTCCTTACCCATGATAAACGAAAATTAGTGTTTCCTTCGAATTTGGATATAATCAACATGTTCGTTTTTATTAAATATTTATAAATTCTTAAAGGTATATGCGTGAGACACAATCTATTAATTAATTTCATTCAAATAGTATAATTATATCGCGGTCTCATCTTATAATACTTCAGGTGCTAATGAAATGATTTTAGTGAAATTTAACTGTCTCAATTCTCGGGCGATCCCACCAAAAATTCGAGTTCCTTTTGGATTTCCTTCTTGATCAATAACAACTGCAGCATTGTCATCATATCGTATTATCATACCGTTTTCTCGTTTGAGTTCTTTACAAGTACGTACAATTACAGCTCTGATCACTTCTGATCTTTCTAGAGGTGTATTTGGGACTGCCTCCTTGATTACAGCAATAATAACGTCACCAATATGAGCATATCGTCGATTACTAGCTCCTATAATTCGAATACACATCAATTCTCGGGCCCCGCTGTTATCCGCTACATTCAAATAGCTTTGAGGTTGAATCATATTATTTTTTGAATCTGTTCTTTCAATGCAAAGGGCGAAATAAAAAAAAAAAAAAGAAATATTGTTTGTCCAAACCAAACAAAAAAAGAAATTTTCAATTGTTTTTTTTTTTCATCCCAAAGACCGCTTTCCTTTGGTTCTACATTCCTATCCCGAAATAATGAATTGGGTTCGTATAGGCATTTTGGATGCCGCTATTGAAATAGCTGTTCTGGCTATATTTTCTGCTACTCCACCCATTTCATAAAGTATTCTGCCTGGTTTAACGACAGCTACCCAATATTCGGGAGATCCTTTCCCCGAACCCATACGTGTTTCCGTAGGTCTTAGTGTAACTGGTTTGTCTGGAAATATACGTACCCATATTTTTCCGCCGCGTCGTGCATTTCGTGTCATTGCTCTTCGTCCCGCTTCTATTTGTCTAGATGTGATCCAAGCGGGTTCAAGTGCCTGAAGAGCGTATCTACCGAAACAAATACGATTACCTCGATAAGATATTCCTTTCATTCTTCCTCTATGGTGCTTACGAAATCTGGTTCTTTTGGGGTTATAGTTGATGGTTGTTTCTCAATTCCATCTCTACTACAGAACCGGACATGATAATTTCTTCTCATCCAGCTCCTCGCGAATGAAACGATTCAAAAAGAATATACATGTATTTAATTAATCAATAATATACTGAATCATGGGATATTTCATCGAATATCTAATCTATCTATTATCTATTAATAATTTGTATATCCTCTTTTGAGATAGAACTAACTATGTATTCTATTTATAGATTCTTTCTATATTTATGCTATATTTATGGATTCTATTATAGATTATAGAAATTTTTTTTTTTATTATAAAAAATTTTATGTTATAAATAATGTTATAGATAATGTAATGTCCTTATTTTCTTTTGCCTTTTATTATCTAGTATTCTATTTGATCGATCAAAATTTAGAAATCCAATAAAATCGTTCGCGGGCGAATATTGACTCTTTTTATATGTATTTCAGTTCTAGGGTTAACCTATGAAAGTACCTCTCCGAATAAATGGATTGGTCTTGGGTTCATTTCGCCATCCTACCCAATGAATCAGAATCATTAGGATTTGTTTTCAATAGAATATTATGTATTCACGGGTTCCCTCGTTCCCATCGCTTCTCGATTAATGGTTAGGTCTGAATTCTACAACGGAGCCCATAATAAAATGAGTTCTTGAGTCAATCTTCTCAGTCTTTATTGGCTCAGGGCTCTTGGCTTTTTTGTTCTCTGAACTGATTCATCTAATAAAGAATCAATCAGTCTTGCTGCTTTATTACACTACCTTTTATGAGATTTCTCATAGACCTTACATATTCTATCTTGGAATCCTATATCATTTCTATTCTTTTTCTCTCTTTCTTTCACCCTTCCATTTCTCCGCATACTTTTATTGCTTCACAACTCATAATGAGATTGGTTTTTTTTATTGCAAAAAATATTTCAGTTGCTACAATGATATGACCAATATAACATATCTTGACTGGTTGGTTTTTTAGATCCAGATAATGTGAAGCGATGAGTTGGTTATTAGTTCTATAATTATTAGTTCATATTGTGGTCCAGTCCATTTTTTTTTTTATCTGAACTTTAAAAAAACCAACGAGTCGCACACTAAGCATAGCAATTATATCAAATCATTAATTGAATTTTTATTCAACCTTATAGAATTGCTCATTTTTGATTTAACAGAAAAAGAAGGAGAGACTTTGTCATTTTTTGTTCTATCATTGAATAAAACATAAAGACAAGTTGAGTAAAGGCTTATTATTCCTGGTCTACAAATATCCAAATTTTTATCCCTAATACCCCATAGATAGTTCCAACTGTATAGGAACAATAATCAATTTTAGCTCGAATGGTTTGTAGAGGAACCCTACCTTCTCTGATCCATTCGACACGTGCAATTTCTTTTCCGTCTATACGTCCTGCAATTTGTACTTGAATTCCCTTTGTACCTGCCTGTTCAGTTAATTCAATAGCTTTTTTCATTGCTTTTCGAAATGAAACTCTATTCTTTAATTGTCCGGCTATAAATTCTGCAAGAATATTAGGGTGTCCATAAGGGTTTTCAATTCTTGTAATAGCAATGTTGAGTTTTCGGTTCACAAAATTTAATTCTTTTTGTACATTCATCTGTAATTCTTCGATTCTTCGAGACCCACCGTCTATTAATAACTTTGGGAATCCCATATAGATTATCACCTGAATGAGATCAATTCTTTTTTGAATCTCGATACGTGCAATTCCCTCAACACCTGAGAATATTCTTATATTTTTTTGTACATAATTCTTGATACAATTTCTTATTTTTTGATCTTCTTGTAGACCTTCGGAATATTTTTTTGGTTGTGCAAACCAAATCGAATGATGTCCTTGGGTTGCA